TTTAACAATACCTTCTAAGGAATGGTTAGTCCAAGACACTGAACAACAACGTTTTATTTTGGAAAAACACTATCATTATGCGAATGTACACGCGGTAGAAAAATTACGTCAATCCATTGAGATATGGTATGCTACAAGTGAATATTTGAGACAAGAAATGAATCCTAATTTTCGTATGACTGATCCTTCTAATCCAGTCCATTTAATGTCCTTTTCAGGAGCTCGAGGAAATGTATCTCAGGTACACCAATTAGTGGGTATGAGAGGATTAATGTCAGATCCCCAAGGACAAATGATTGATTTACCCATTCAAAGCAATTTACGCGAAGGACTTTCTTTGACGGAATATATAATTTCCTGCTACGGAGCCCGCAAAGGCGTTGTAGATACTGCTGTACGAACATCAGATGCTGGATACCTCACGCGTAGGCTTGTTGAAGTAGTTCAACACATTATTGTACGTAGAACGGATTGTGGTACTATCCGAAGTATTTCCGTGAGTCCTCGAAAAGGGATGACGGAAAAAATTTTTGTCCAAACACTAATTGGTCGTGTATTAGCAGACGATATATATATGGGTCTACGATGCATTGCCGTTCGAAAGCAAGAGATTGGGATTGTACTTGTCAATCGATTCATAACTTTTCGAGTACGACCAATATATATTCGAACCCCTTTTACATGTAGAAGTACATCTTGGATTTGTCAATTATGTTATGGTCGAAGTCCCACTCATGGTGACCTGGTTGAATTGGGAGAAGCCGTAGGTATTATTGCGAGTCAATCAATTGGGGAACCGGGGACTCAACTAACATTAAGAACTTTTCATACCGGTGGTGTATTTACAGGCGGTACTGCCGAACATGTACGAGCTCCTTCCAGTGGAAAAATAAAATTCAATGAGGATTTGGTTCATCGCACACGTACCCGTCATGGACATCCTGCTTTTTTATGCTCTATAGACTTGTATGTAACTCTTGAGGGTCGGGATATTATACATAATCTGAATATTCCGCCAAAAGGTTTGATTTTAGTTCAAAATGGTCAATATGTGGAATCAGAACAATTGATTGCCGAGATTCGCGCCGGAGCATTCACTTTAAATTTTAAAGAGAGGGTCCGAAAGCATATTTATTCTGAATCAGAGGGAGAAATGCACTGGAGTACCAATGTATACCATGCACCCGAATACCCATATGGTAATATTCATTTATTACCAAAAACAAGTCATTTATGGATATTAGCAGGAACGTCACGTAGATCCAGTATAGTGTCTTTTTCGCCCCACAAGGATCAAGATCAAATGAATGTTCATTCTTTTTCTGTCCAAGAAAAATATATCTATATCTTTGACCTCTCAATGACTAATCATCGAGTAAAACATAAATTGTTGGATACTTCTGGTAAAAAAAATAAAGAAATTCTTGAATATTCAATATCTGATCGAATCATATCCAATGGTCATTGGAATTTCATATCTCCTTCTATTCTTCAAGAGAATTTGGATTTCTTGGCGAAAAGGCGAAGAAATAGATTCATCATCCCATTACAATATGATCAAGAACGAGAGAAAGAACTAATACCCTGTTTTGATATTTCTATTGAAATACCCATAAATGGTATTTTACGTGGAAATAGTATTCTTGCTTATTTCGATGATCCAGTATATAGAAGAAGCAGTTCAGGAATTACTAAATATGGGACCGTAGAGGTAGATTCAATTGTAAAAAAGGAAGATTTGATTGAGTATCGAGGAACAAAAGAATTTAACCAAATACAAATAAAAGTAGATCGCTTTTTTTTCATTCCCGAAGAGGTGCATATCTTACCTGGATCTTCGTCCATAATGGTCCGGAACAATAGTCTCATTGGAGTACATACACGACTCACCTTAAATACAAGAAGCAAAATAGGCGGATTAGTCCGAGTGGAGAGAAAAAAAAAAAATATTGAATTGAAAATCTTTTCTGGAAATATCCATTTCCCTGGAGAGACAGATAAGATATCCAGGCACAGCGGCATCTTGATACCACCGGGAGCAGGAAAGAAAAATTTTAATAAATCAAAAAAAGAATTGAAAAATTGGATTTATGTTCAACGAATCACACCCACCAAGAAAAAGTATTTTGTTTCAGTTCGACCTGTAGTCACATACGAAATAGCTGATGGCATAAATTTAGCAACACTTTTCCCTCAGGACCTCTTACAGGAAAAAGATAATGTCCAACTTAGGGTTGTCAATTATATCCATTATGGAAATGGCAAGTCAATTCGCGGAATTTATCACACAAGTAGTCAATTAGTTCGGACTTGCTTAGTATTGAATTGGGACCAAGAACAAAATGATTCTATAGAAGAGGTTCATACTTCCTTTATTGAGGTAAGAGCAAATGATCTAATTCGCGATTTCATAAGAATTGATTTAATCAAGTCCACTATTTCATATACCGGAAAAAGGAATGATACGAGGAGTTCGAGATTGATTCCCGATAATGGATTAAATAGCACCAATATCAATCCTTTTTATTCCAAGTCGAAGATTCAATCACTTACTCAAGACCAAGAAACTATCGGTATGGGTACCTTGTTGAATCGAAATAAAGAATGCCAATCTTTGATAATTTTGTCATCATCCAATTGTTCTCAAATTGGTCCATTTAATGGTTCGAAATATAAGAATGTGACAAAAGAATCGGAGAACATAATTCCAATTATGGATTTTCTGGGTTCTCTAGGTACTATTGTACCTAAAATAGCGAATTTTTATTCATCTTACCATTTAATAACTCATAATCAGATCTTGTTAAAGAGATTTTTGCTACTTGACAATTCTAAACAGACTTTCCAAGTACTTAAATACGGTTTAATAGATGAAAATAGTAGGATTTATAGTTCCGATCCATGTAGTAACATCATCTTGAACCCATTCCGTTTGAATTGGTGTTTTCTCCGTCACAATTATTGTGAAGAGATATCCACAATAATTAGCCTTGGACTATTTTTTTGTGAAAATGTATGTCTATTCAAATACGGACCGAACATAAACATAAAAAAATCTGGTCAAATTATAATCGTTCACGTTGATTCCTTAGTGATAAGATCAGCAAAGCCCCATTTGGTCACTCTGGGAGCAACTGTTCATGGTCATTATGGGAAAATACTTTATGAAGGAGATAGATTAGTTACATTTATATATGAAAGATCGAGATCTGGTGACATAACGCAGGGTCTTCCAAAAGTGGAACAAGTCTTAGAAGTGCGTTCGATTGATTCCATATCGATGAACCTCGAAAAGAGAGTTAATAGTTGGAACGAATGTATATCAAGAATTCTTGGAAGACCCTGGGGATTCATGATTGGATCTGAGCTAACCATAGCCCAAAGTCGTATCTCTTTGGTTAATAGGATTCAAAAGGTTTATCGATCCCAGGGGGTACAGATCCATAATAGACATATAGAAATTATTGTACGTCAAGTAACATCAAGAGTGTTGGTTTCAGAGGATGGAATGTCTAATGTTTTTTCACCTGGAGAATTAATCGGATTATTGCGAGCAGAACGCGCGGGACGTGCTTTAGACGAAGCGATTTGTTATCGGGCAATCTTATTGGGAATAACGAGGGCATCTCTGAATACTCAAAGTTTCATATCCGAAGCGAGTTTTCAAGAAACTACTCGGGTTTTAGCAAAAGCTGCTCTACGAGGGCGCATTGATTGGTTGAAAGGACTGAAAGAGAACGTTGTTCTGGGGGGGACTATACCTGTCGGTACCGGATTCCAAAAATTAGTGCACCGTTCAAGACAAGACAAGAACATTCATTTGGAAATTCAAAAGAATAATCTATTCGACTTAGAAATGAGAGATATTTTGTTACACCATAGAGAATTATTTTGTTCTTGCATCCAAGACAATTTATATGAGACATCAGAACAATCATTTACGAATTCCTAAGGGTTGATTCATTTTTTTTTTACCCTTTTTTTAATTTCACTATTTATTTTATCTGGTCCGATCATTGATTTCGTAAAAAAAATAAGTAATAAAAAGAAATTAATGTAATGATTTGAACCGCGTATCGACGGTCAATCCCCGTTAGAAGGTTCCCTCGGAACAATCATTATTTTTTTTAGGGTATCTCGTCTCTTTGCAAAAAACAAAGAGGGAATGTGGGGGAAAGTGAAAAGAAGATATTGGAACATTAATTTGCCGGAGATGATGGAAGCAGGAGTTCATTTTGGTCATGGTACTAAGAAATGGAATCCTAGAATGGTCCCTTACATCTCCGCAAAACGTAAAGGAATTCATATTACAAATCTTACTATAACTGCTCGTTTTTTATCAGAAGCCTGTGATTTAGTTTTTGATGCAGCAAGTAGGGGAAAAAGCTTTTTAATCGTTGGTACCAAAAATAAAGCAGCGGATTCAGTAGCATCGGCCGCAATAAGGGCTCGGTGTCATTATGTTAATAAAAAATGGCTTGGCGGTATGTTAACGAATTGGTCCACTACGGAAACGAGACTTCATAAGTTCAGGGACTTAAGAGCAGAACAAAACATGGGGAAACTGAACCGTCTCCCCAAAAGAGATGCAGCGATGTTGAAGAGAAAATTATCTGCCCTGCAATCATATCTGGGTGGGATCAAATATATGACGGGTTTGCCCGATATTGTAATCATCGTTGATCAGGAAAAAGAATATATGGCTCTTCAAGAATGTGCCATTTTGGGGATTCCGACAATTTGTTTAATCGATACAAATTGTAACCCAGATCTTGCAGATATTTCGATTCCAGCCAACGATGATGCTATAGCTTCAATTCGATTGATTCTTAACAAATTAGTATTTGCAATTTGCGAGGGTCGTTATAGCTATATAGGAAATCGTTGATTATTATTAAAAATAAAAAATAATCAAATTGCTTAATTATTTGATTTGGGAATTCCATAGATTTATTGGATCGGTTACTATTCCTGAATTTTTTAAAAGAGATAAGTAAAAAAAGTAATTGATCCTATGTGATTACTTGGAAATAATCGATTTATTATTAAAGTAGGTGAGTTCATAAAGAGATGGTTGAATCAAAATAATTCTTTTTTTTTTTGAAGTTCGATTTCTATCAGAGGACAATATGAATGTTATACCGTGTTCCATTAAAACACTCAAAGGATTATATGATATATCGGGTGTAGAAGTAGGCCAACATTTATATTGGCAAATAGGGGCTTTACAAATCCATGCCCAAGTACTTATCACTTCTTGGGTCGTAATTGCTATCTTATTAGGTTCAGTCATCATAGCTGTTCGGAATCCACAAACCATTCCGAGCGGTGGTCAGAATTTCTTCGAATATGTCCTTGAATTTATTCGAGATTTGAGCAAAGCCCAAATTGGAGAAGAATATGGTCCTTGGGTTCCCTTTATTGGAACTATGTTCCTATTTATTTTTGTTTCTAACTGGTCAGGTGCTCTTTTACCTTGGAAAATCATACAGTTACCTCACGGGGAGTTAGCTGCGCCCACGAATGATATAAATACTACTGTTGCTTTAGCTTTACCCACGTCAGTAGCATATTTTTATGCAGGTCTTACCAAAAAAGGATTGGGTTATTTCAAAAAATACATTCAACCAACTCCAATTCTTTTACCAATAAATATCCTAGAAGATTTCACAAAACCTTTATCTCTTAGTTTTCGACTTTTTGGGAATATATTGGCTGATGAATTAGTAGTTGTTGTTCTTGTTTCTTTAGTACCTTCATTAGTTCCTATACCCGTTATGTTTCTTGGCTTATTTACAAGTGGTATTCAAGCTCTTATTTTTGCGACTTTAGCTGCGGCTTATATAGGCGAATCCATGGAAGGTCATCATTAACTAGTCTTCAAAATCGTTTTTTCTTTTAAACTGATTCCAACTCATGCATGGCTCAAGAGAATCCAATCGGTTGGGGAACATAATAGATACTGATACAAATATATATCATAGTATATTTGGTCTAAAATCAATCGTACGAGGAAAGATGGACTATATTACGGAATCGAAAAAAGTATGACTGAGGGAGGTAAAATTAGATATATGTAATGTCTATAAGTCCAGTCCATGTGTATCTTTCAAAAATGATTCTAGAATACCATTCAATATGAAATCCGGACAGGATAGTACACGTTATGGAAGAAACAAATGTATATGTGATATTAGATATTCATTAGTTATATAGGTAGGATTATCCCTATAGATTATTCCTATCTAAAATCTATTTTATTTACAATTTACAGTCCACTGTATTTATATGTAGATGGATTTCAATACTATTTTCTTCTCTTTCGTCTGTGACTATGCATGGATTGAATGAAAAAACAAAACAGATGAACTCGGGAATGGAATAGAGTAAAGAACAAAGAATTGATGAAAGAATGGTTCGAAAGAAATGCAATAACTAGAGCTGTGTGCACATCAATTTATAAAAAACCCATTGTGGGTAAAAAGTAAAAAAAAAACAAGATATCGAAGTAGTTCTGACGATTCAGTTGATTCAATAAAATTTGTATTTTAATTCAGAATCTTGAGTTACTTCTCCACCCGATGGATTTTAGTGATAAAATATTAAGTAATAATCCATTGGTTGATTGTATCATTAACCATTTCTTTTTTTTTTTTAGTGCGAGGAACTTACCCATGAATCCACTGATTTCTGCTGCTTCCGTTATTGCTGCTGGATTGGCTGTAGGGCTTGCTTCTATTGGACCTGGAGTTGGTCAAGGTACTGCTGCAGGTCAAGCCGTAGAAGGTATTGCGAGGCAACCAGAAGCAGAGGGTAAAATACGAGGTACTTTATTGCTTAGTCTAGCTTTTATGGAAGCTTTAACAATTTACGGGCTGGTCGTGGCATTGGCGCTTTTATTTGCGAATCCTTTTGTTTAATGTAATCCTAGAAATGTAAAAAAGTATCTTACATACCTTTTTTTATTTTATTTTTTAGAAAGCGTTTCAATTCAATTTCAATAAAGGAGATATTTCGCAATTGACATGAAACCTAAAACCTAATCTAATAATATCTTATTGGAAACTTCAATAAAAAATAATAAAAAAAAGAAAGAACTCGATTACAAAAAGACAAGTGAGGTGATATAAAAAGAATTCTGGTTCTTTGTTAGTCCTATCTATATGAAGAGAGCATATGAAAAATGTAACCGATTCTTTTGTTTACTTGGTAGGGCACTATCCATTCGCCGGAAGTTTCGCATTTAATACCGATATTTTAGCAACAAATCCAATAAATCTGAGTATAGTGCTTGGTGTATTGATTTTTTTTGGAAAGGGAGTGTGTGCGAGTTGTTTATTTCAAGAATAAGTTGGATCCAACCGGCGGTACTTTCTTTCTGTTCTTTTATTTATTATTATTAATAGGATAAAAAATAGGAAAGAAAGATGTACGATCTCGACGAATTACTTCTGAATAAATGAAATTCAATAATCATATATATGTAAGAACCATAGCATT